TCCTTTGGAAAATTTTAAAAACTTTTTGCAAAAAATTATATTTTTCTAATTTATATGTCTATTAAACTAATTCAGCCTCATATACTTTATAGTTTACTTTTATCGCACACATTTTATATTGTCGGAACAAAAATATTGTTTCATTTATTATGGACTAAAAAGAGTTAAAACGTCTCTTATCTTGTAACTTGGAATAAACTCTTTTCTGTAAAGAAAAAAGCTATTTATTCCTAACTTATACTAGTTTAGTTAATTTATATGAACAAAAAGATTTAATCGGCAATATCACCGGATTACCGTGTAGTCCAAAGAGATATGAAAATAAAAAAAAACTTCACTGTTCAAATTTTTTATTTTAATATCAGAATAGTGGATATAGGTCGTATTCAAGGGGTTAGGTCCACTTACTTTTGTTGATTTATAATTGATTGCTATAATAAAAAATTAGGAATATTTTGCGATTCAAGTACACAACCTATTATTGTTCATGATAAACTTAATACTATTAAGTATAAATATATTACATATAACAAACATAATACCAACTGTTCAACCCTTCTTGTTACTAGAATTAAAATTTATAATAATTAATATAAATATAGTTTAATAAATATAGTTTAAGTAAAATTAAAAATTTTATTATCCCTTCAAATATGAATGCTACCGTGGGAATTTTATGAAAAGCCAAAGCCCCTTATCGGATTCGAACCGATGACTTACGCCTTACCATGGCGTTACTCTACCACTGAGTTAAAAGGGCGTAATTTAATCTATTTTTCAATAGGCCACTGTGTATTTAGTGTCTATAATATTATATATAGATAATATACGTTGTAATATTTTTTTATCTTTTAAACGTACAGTGGTTCATTCATAGACTCTAAATTAGAATTATATAATTTAGTTTAGTTTTAGTTATTAGGGTATACTTTTGAGTATAAGTAAAAGGGGTTTTAAAATTTCAAAAATATCAATGCAAGGTACTTTTTTCAAGCCGGATCCTTATTACCATCATAACAAAATAAATATTATTAATATATGTACTATTAATTCAACCTAAATTTAAAACTAAATCGTAATTATTTCATCGAATGATTAATAACGTGATTATGCTTGTTCTCCAAATTCTTATAGAAAAATTAAACTATAATTTTTTATTAAATTATATAATATCGATTTAGACTGAACGATTGCGGAATAAAAAAATTATATATAATTGTGACGGATCTAAAGATCTTTCAGATTTATTCATATGATTTCATTATATTGACAATTTCAAAAAACTGATCATACTATGATCATAGTATGATGGCGGTTGTGAAAGTATGCCCCCATCGTCTAGCGGTTCAGGACATCTCTCTTTCAAGGAGGCAGCGGGGATTCGACTTCCCCTGGGGGTAGGGTACTACGAAAGGAAGTAGATCGTGGATTATCACTAAGCCTGGGTTTACTTTTACCGGGTCGATGCCCGAGTGGTTAATGGGGACGGACTGTAAATTCGTTGGCAATATGTCTACGCTGGTTCAAATCCAGCTCGGCCCAATAATTCACGGATCCACCATGAAATGATATAACCTATGTGTTGGTCTTCAAAAATGCGCGATCTCTATATAAAAAACATAAAATTTTTAGATTAGGATAGTGCTATATTTTATCTTTACCAATATCACTATTTTTTTATGACAAGTTTAGGTCTTGATATTGATCTAGACTAATATCTTAAGATCTGTAAGTCTAAGGAAAAGATAAAATAAAAGAATAACTTTTTCTTTGAAAGATAAACTATCCAATTTATTTGCAAATAATGAACAGATTTTTAATAATACATGCTGTTCTTGCTAAATAACATATTGAAAGTATTTTCGTAAAATCATACGAATATGTGTATTGTACACTTTATTCTCTTATTTCTTTGGGATTGTAGTTCAATTGGTCAGAGCACCGCCCTGTCAAGGCGGAAGTTACGGGTTCGAGCCCCGTCAGTCCCGATGGAGCCAAATCCACTCTACTAAAAAATACAGCAATTAATCCTTTCTTTTTTGTGTCAAAGGGGATACAAGTAGTATAATTTCATTCGCAACAAGACAGAATTATTTTATTTTTTTCTATTGTTTGTTTACAATCAATGGTAGGGCGCTTTGATGATACTTCATCAAATGATTGTGCAAGGCAAACACTTATTTATAGAAAAGAAAGAATGAAAACTTTAAATAAAAATATAAAGTTGTTTTTGATTTTATCAGGAATTTACGTTATAATTTAGTAGTAATTCAGTATGGTATGAATAAAAGATTCTTCCGTGTTTATGCTATTCAATTCTTGACGATGAATCAATTTGTCAGATATAATTATTCATGATATTGATCCAATTCGATTACATCGAGTCTATATTCATCCGATTGAATTAACAGCCAAAAGATTTATCATCTCTATGGGATTAAATCCCGAGTTATTACGAATTAAAAAAAAAATTATGGAAGTAAATATTCTCGCATTTATTGCTACTGCATTGTTCATTCTAGTCCCTACTGCTTTTTTACTTATAATATATGTAAAAACAGTAAGTCAAAGTGATTCACTTTAATTAAAACTTAACCTTGTTACTTTTTAGTTCTTGTCAATGATTGCAGCTAAAAAATAAAAAAAGGGTACAAGTTTCGTGGTTTCATTATTGACGTATACCCGTCAGTATTCTATGAAAGCAGCAATCTATGAGATACTAGATAATATGGTAGAACCTTTTTTTTTACCATATTATCTAGTATTGTTATTGTACTATAACAAGTTAGGTGTATGAAGATACAGGTTATTATTAATATCTATTAATAGACACTATTATCTTCATATATATATATCAAATTTATGTTTGAGTTGATTAAAATAATTATGAAATAATCCTAAAGAAAAATTTTACTCTTCCGATTCTATTTCTTATTTTTTATATGAATTATGATATCCATTGAAAGAACGCTTCAAATCAATGAAGGAATAAAAGTAAAATATAAAATAAAGTATTTGGAGAACAGGAGGGTTTAAAAAAAAAAGGAACCCTGTTTTATTTTATTCCAAAACTTAATTATTTGTACTTCTAGAGTCCACTTCTTCCCCATACTACGAGTGAAAGGGAAAATGTAAAGACTACCATTAAAGCAGCCCAAGCGAGACTTACTATATCCATGTGAGTTGTGTCCTCGATCTCTTTAAATTAATTATTGTTCACTAATAATAGTAGAATTTCTATCGCATAGTCAAAGGGGCGGGATTGATCAAACACTATTGATCAAAGAATCCAAATACAATTAATAGAGTTCTTTTAATCTTAAAAATTATAAGAAAACAGTAAGCCCAAGCAAAATAAGCATAAACAATCATTGAAGGAGTAGAAGTAACAAAGGAATGTTAAGAACATGTCATAATAAGACCCATTCTTTACTTTTTTGTCTTTTCATTAAGTAAAAAAACTATATTATAGAATCAAGATAGATCATTATATATGGAATATCCCTGTTTTATTTATTTTTTATTTAAATCTTACCTTTTTTTATTTTACCTATAAACCATTATAATACGTATTATTCTGTTCTTGACTAGAGGTTAAATTAAAAATTTAGTGTTTATTTTTACTAAATAAATAGTAAATTGATTGCATGCCAGAGTACTTATAAAGTTTCATGAGTCTGTATACAAAGTATCTTCCACTCTTTGCACAACTAACAATTGACTTTTTCCTATCCAATCTAAGACTCAGCCGGTAGACACTACATTAGTAGTCTAAGGGGCTATCATACAACGTTTTTTTTCACTACTCTCTAATCTTAAACTTTAATGGAAGGCATTTTATAAATTTTAAAAACTAGAACTCCACAGATACTTAGAATCAAGCACGTATCCAGAGTTTTTTTCCTACACTTGCTGCTGAACATAGCAAATTCTCAAAACAGAATAAGGTATTTGGATTCTTTTGGTTATCAGGCGACACCCGGATTTGAACTGGGGAAAAAGGATTTGCAGTCCCCCGCCTTACCGCTCGGCCATGCCGCCAAAACGATATAAAATAGACGACAAAATTTATCCTTGTGCTTTTTTATTGTATTTTGGATCCTTTTTTATTTAATCCCTTTCTTAAAAAAAATTAAATTATTCCTTTCTCTTGAAAAAAAAAAGTTTTCAGTTACAAAACCATAAAATTAGCACAAATTTGAACCGTTAACTATTGATTGTAAATTCATGAACAATTTTTATATTTACATCTAAAACTGTGTTTTCGTTAGGATTACTTAATCCTATAAGTAATGATAGGGAGTTAAAGAAACGGTTATGAATTTTAATTATAATAGCTATCATATGTATATGTAAACCCCATAATTGACATTATTACCCAAATATTATCTGATCAAGTATCTTATCGGGATCCCATGTTTATATGGAATTTTCACTAAATTGTCGTACTTCACTTTTTACAATTTTTATTGAATAGATTGGATTGAAAAAAGGGAAATCCTTATAAAACATGGCCATTGCTATTCCGAATATATAATATAATAAAAAAAGAGGGGCATATATGCTATAATAATCCCTGTGCATTCTTAATAAAAAGAACCCCCCCCCCCCCCCTTTTTTTTTTACTTACACATTTTAACAGTTACGTATTCTATGAATTCGAGTAATAAAAATTATATATTTTATTTTACGATTATTTTGTCTTTATCTCATAGAACAAATCAAATGTTGAATAGAGTTACATTTCGAGTAGTCTATTGAATTGGAATACGGAATATCATAATAATGGTAGAAATTCACTCATTTTTTGTTTTTATATTATATACAAAGCACCCTAAATCTCAGTGGAATGCCCCCTTTCCGTTTGTATTTGGTGCAAATTCCGATACGTAAAATTTCATGTGATTTAGTAAACAAAAAATAAATACCTTCGTTGCTATATTGATCCAGATTTTTTGATGAAGAATGAGCCAAAAATGTGGGGGGTAAGTTAAAAAATGCTTGGGAGTGGAAATGAAGAAATGTCTACAATACCCGGATTTAATCAGATACAATTTGAAGGGTTTTCTAGGTTTATTAATTGGGGCTTAAGAGAAGAATTTTCTAAGTTTCCGAGAATTGAAGATACAGATCAAGAACTTGAATTTCAATTATTTGTGGAAACCTATCAATTGGTAGAACCCTTAATAACGGAAAAAGACGCTTTATATGAATCACTCACATATTCTTCTGAATTATATGTATCCGCGGGATTAATTTGGAAAACCTGTAGGGATATGCAAGAACAAACAATTTTTATTGGAAACATTCCTTTAATGAATTCTCTGGGTACTTCTATAATAAATGGAATATACAGAATTGTTATCAATCAAATATTGCAAAGCCCTGGTATCTATTACCGGTCAGAATTGGACCATAATGGAATTTCGGTCTATACCGGCACCATAATATCAGATTGGGGGGGAAGATTAGAATTAGAGATTGATAGAAAAGCAAGGATATGGGCTCGTGTGAGTAGGAAACAGAAAATATCTATTCTAGTTCTATCATCAGCTATGGGCTCGAGTCTAAGAGAAACTCTCACAAATGTTTTTTACCCTGAAATTTTATTGTATTTTTTGAATGATAAGGATAAAAAAATTTTTAAGTCAAAGGAAAATGCCATTTTAGAATTTTATCAACAATTTGCTTGTATAGGTGGAGATCCAGTATTTTCTGAATCCTTATGCAAGGAATTACAAAATAAATTTTTTCAACAAAGATGTGAATTAGGAAGAATAGGTCGACGAAATATGAATCGTAGACTGAATCTTGATATACCTCCGAAGAATACATTTTTGTTACCGCGAGATATATTGGCAGCCACAGATCATTTGATTGGAATGAAGTTTGGAATGGGTATACTTGATGATATGAATCATTTGAAAAATAAACGTATTCGTTCTGTAGCAGATCTCTTACAAGATCAATTCGGATTGGCCCTGATTCGCTTAGAAAATATGGTTAGAGGAACTATGTGTGGAGCAATTAGACATAAATTGATACCGATTCCTCAGAATTTAGTAACTTCAACTACATTAACCAGTACTTATGAATCTTTTTTCGGATTACATCCATTATCTCAAGTTTTGGATCGAACTAATCCATTGACACAAATAGTTCATGGGAGAAAGGTGAGTTTTCTGGGTCCTGGAGGATTAACCGGGCGAACTGCTAGTTTCCGGATACGGGATATCCATCCTAGTCACTATGGCCGCATTTGCCCTATTGATACGTCCGAAGGAATAAATGTTGGACTTATTGGATCTTTAGCAATTCATGCGAGGATTGGTCATTGGGGGTCTCTACAAAGCCCCTTTTATGAAATCTCTGAGAGATCAAAAAAAGTACGAATGCTTTACTTATCGCCAAATAAAGATGAATACCATATGGTATCAACAGGGAATTCTTTGGCACTGAATAGGGGTAGTCAAGAAGAACAGATTGTTCCGGCGCGATACCGTCAAGAATTCCTCACTAGTGAGTGGGAGCAAGTTCATTTTCGAAGTATTTTTACACTCCAATATTTTTCTCTTGGAGCTTCTTTAATTCCCTTTATCGAGCACAATGATGCGAATCGTGCGTTAATGAGTTCTAATATGCAACGTCAAGCAGTTCCGCTTTCTCGATCGGAAAAGTGCATTGTTGGAACTGGATTAGAAGGCCAAGTGGCTCTCGATTCCGGGGTTCCCACTATAGCCGAAAATGAAGGAAAGATCCTGTATACCGATACTGACAAGATTATTTTGTCGGGCAATATGAATACATTAAGTATTCCATTAGTTACATACCAACGTTCCAACAAAAATACTTGTATGCATCAAAAACCCCAAGTTGTGCGAGGTAAATGTATTAAAAGGGGGCATATTTTAGCAGATGGTGCTGCTACAATTGGTGGTGAACTTGCTTTGGGAAAAAATCTATTAGTAGCTTATATGCCGTGGGAAGGTTACAATTCTGAGGATGCAGTACTCATTAACGAGCGTCTAGTATATGAGGAAATTTATACTTCTTTTCACATACGGCAATATGAAATTAGAACTCATGTGACAAGCCAAGGGCCTGAAATAATCACTAATGAAATACCGCATCTAGAGGCGCATTTACTCCGAAATTTAGACAAAAACGGGATTGTTATGTTGGGGTCTTGGGTGGAGACGGGCGATATTTTAGTAGGTAAATTAACCCCTCAGATGGCGAAAGAATCCTCGTATGCTCCAGAAGATAGATTATTACGAGCCATACTTGGTATTCAGCTATCCACTTCAAAAGAAACTTCTCTAAAACTACCTGTAGGTGGTATAGGTCGAGTTATTGATGTGAGATGGATCCAGAAAAGGAAGGGCTCTAGTTATAATCCAGAAACAATTCGTGTATATATTTCACAAAAACGTGAAATAAAAGTGGGTGATAAAGTAGCTGGACGGCATGGAAATAAGGGTATAGTTTCAAAAATTTTTC